AGCCCTAAAGTCAAATAAAATAGTCTTCTTCAAACAAAAACCTACCTATTATGACTAAGAATGCGTTATGACTAAGAGTGCGCTACAAGGGAGTCCCCGAAGTTTGTAGAAAAAGAGCAAGTAAATAAAAGGTTTTTCAGAATTTATTTTTTTTTGATCATATAGAATTGACAACCCCAATTTTGTTCTTTTTACGAACCTGATGTCGATAAATCCGCGAGTCTAGAAATTCATTTCGGCTAATTGAACCTTCTCGAACTGTTTCTTTTTAAGAACTAAAAATATTTGTGCCAAAATAACAGATGCCAAGAAGACCAAAAGGCCTTGGACACGTAATGGATCTTGAAGTACTATTTCGGCATCTCCCTGACCAAATCCACCCACATTAGGATTACTCGTTAATGGTTGATCAAATTTGATGGATTCACCCTCTGAAACAAGAACTTCTGGTCCTGGAGGGATAATATCAACCACTTGACGTCCATCCGATGGATCTGTTATGATTATTTCATATCCCCCTTTTTCTTTTCGTATGATTTTGCTTACTATGCCCGCCCCTGTAGCATTATAAACTGTATTGTTACTCTTGCTTCCGTCGGGATAAATCTGACCCCTTCCCCTATTTCCTCCTACATATATAGGATATTTTAAGAAGTGAACATCTTTCTTAGTAGCGGGGTCGGGGGAAAGAATAGGAAAGGTGATTTCACTATATTTCTGGCCGGGGACAGGCCCTATTACAAGAATATTTTTTTTATTAGGGCGATAGCTCTGAAAAGACAAATTTCCTATCTTTTCTTTCATCTCGGGAGAAATACGATCGGAAGGAGCTAATTCAAACCCCTCCGGTAAAATAAGAACAGCCCCCACATTCAAACCCCCTTTCTTACCATTAGCAAGGACTTGTTTCACTTGCTTATCATAAGGAATTCGAACAACTGCTTCAAATACAGTATCAGGAAGTACTGTTTGTGGAACCTCAATATCCACGGGCTTATTAGCTAAATGACAATTGGCACATACAATACGCCCAGTCGCTTCTCGTGGATTTTCATAACCCTGCTGTGCAAAAATGGGATATGCACTTGAAACGGGTGCCCGAGTTATGATATATATCATGAGCGATACGGAAATAGATTGAGTAATATGTTCCTTTATCCAAGAAAAAGTATTTCTAGTTTGCATGGTCTAATCATTGGTCTGAAAATTTCTACAATAAATTGGGTAGGTCGCTAGTATAGTTTCCTATCCACGATTCTGCTATTTATTGGAATCATTTTACTGGAATACTATAGTATAAAAATAGTCTGAAAACCGCCCGAATAGAATGTTTTTAATACTTATCAAAGTAAGAAACGTTCTAATTGGATTAATATTGGTGGATGATTTATCAATCATTCATTGAATGATAAATAACTACAAGTGATGGAGATACACGATTTAAATAACGAAAAATCCAATATTTAAAAATAGTATCGAGAATAACCGGAAAAGTGGAAACAAGACCAGATATAATTTGATCATTATGACCAAATCCAAAATCTTTGTACACAGAACCAATCATTAGTTCCCAGCCGTGGGGTGAATGAAATCCGATACATAAATCAGTTAATAAAAGAATCGAAAAGGCTTTTACTGTATCACTTAAGTTATATAGGAATTCCTGAGCCCAAGAGTTAAGAATAACAAGTTCTTCATTACCTAAAATCGAATAACCACTTAGAATAACAAAACAGATTATATTTGTCGAGAAGTGTAAAATTGTATGGATACGATCCTCGTTGTGTATCTTGATTAATTGGATCGTTTCTTTGTGGATTCCTATAAGAAACTTTTGTAGATATGTCTCCGAGTATTCCTTGATCATTTCTTCCAAGAAGAGGATTTCGTCTAATTCTATGAACTTTTCTAGAATACTTTTTTCTTGAATATCATTCAAAAAAATTTCAGATTGGCCGATATCCGCCCAATTAATAACCCAAGATTCCATACTTTTAGTAAATGAGAGAGAAATCCACCAGGGCAGAAAGACTATAGATGCAAGATACAAAAGAGGAGTGAAAGCTTTCTTTTTTGCCATTTTTTGCCTGTCAATTTTTAATTAACCCACTCCATTTGTCGACTTTATATAATCGAACCTTTCTTTGAAACATGAGTTGTAGACAAGGTATCAAACCTATTAATCTATTTTATTTATGATTTTGTTTTGAATCTAGAAACAATACAGAAATAGACTAAGACTCCACTTCGAATTTGACTAAAGAAATAATACAAGTGTTTCCAGATATCTCAATTCATCAAATTCCAAACAAAACAAGTGTCTCCTTTCGATGAATAGCCGAAAGAACCCCTTATTCTATGAAAATATCCAATATTTCAAAAAAATTAGCGGCAAAACAAGACAGAAACAGGCCAGTTATCATTATTAAGAAAACCCATTTATTGGGTAGTAAAGAACACAAATGAAAGGATAAAAAGGTCGATTGAAAAAAAAGAATTTACAAGATATGGTTTATCTGCATCTGTTTATCCTAAACTTAGTTATAGAAAAAACAGGATTCTTGCGTTTTTTCCCTCCTGCTGAGAAAGCATTCGTTCTTCAGCCCAGTTCCTTTTCTTTCTCAAAATCAAAATACTTCAATTGGTACGCGCAAGAAATAGGCCAATTCCGCGGCTTTTTGTTCAATTTCTCGTGGAGTCAAATTCTCATCAGTACGAGTCAACGGAACAGCCCCCCGGCCTCTGATATCCATATAAAGGACAGGACGAGCAAAAATACCCTCTTTAACTTCTATTCGAACGGATTGAATATCTTTTATAAGGAATCGCAGGAATATGCGACGATTTTTTCCAGGAAATCCCCAACGAAAAATACACACTATTCCTTCCTTTCTATCAAATCGATCATAACCACTACCTACATTCCAGGAGATTGTGCACCACAAATAGGAACTAATAAAGAGACCCGCAATCCCGTAGAAAGACATCACGATCCCCTGTGGAAAAAAAATGATTTGCTGAGACGGAACAAAAGATATTAAATTTCTACCAAGAAAACTGGAAGTTCCAACCAACAAGAATCCTAATGAACCTAAAAAAACGATAAGGGCCCAGCAAAAATTACTTAGTTTTCGAGACCCCGTTATAAGTTCTATCCATATATGTTCTGATCGCCAACTCATACTTCATCCGATTGCATTTTATTGAAATTGAGAGAATACCCCAAATGATTTTGACTTTACTTTTTTTGTTTCCGAATGAACTTTCATTAACTAGCACTAGTTTGGTGTGAACTAGCACTAGTTTAATGGGAACTTTTAGGGGTAATTCATCAAATTTGTTTAGATCTAAAATAATAACATACCCCTCATATGATCCCAATATACATATTGATATACATATAGATCGACCAACTTTACATTTTAGGCATCCAGCGATCCTGATCTATTTGAAACTGGCTAGAATTGAGTTACCTACTAGATTAGATCATTTTCTGCAGGCATAAGAGCTTTTTCCTTTATGTTCGGCAGAAATCATATGTTCTACCCTATATTTCTTTTCCGAAATAAATATCTATGTTATGCTACAAGTATAAGTTTCAAAAAAAAAAAACGAATGAGATTGGGTCCCCTCAGATCTAAACAATCTTGTTTTTTTGAACATGAAGAAATAAAGAAGCCATTGCAATTGCCGGAAATACTAGGCCTACTAAAGGCACAAAAATAGAGGGAAAGTGGAAAGTTGTCATAAAATGGGGTACCTCGGTTTATTATTTGTACCTGTTCTTATTTTTTTTAATATCATATTTTATATTTATACTAATTATAATTAATAATTGTAATTATTATGAATTCGTAGTTATTATTAATTAATTCAATTTGAAAATTTTTCATTAGAGATATTAAGTATCTAAGTGAGTATATAGAATAAGTCCAAGGAATGTAGAACTAAATAAATGAACTTATTCATCTATCTACATGAAAGATACATATGATAATTCATTTCTTTCTTCGTTTCTTTGTGTTTTGTTCTTATCTTCGAATTTAATAAAGAAAGAGTTATCCGCAACTTTTGATTTTGATTCTTTCTACAATTAGATCTTAAGTCGCCAAAGAAAACTCCCTTTTTAGTGACTTTGATTCCGATAAGCTAAGATTCGGATAAGATTCGGATAAGCTAACTACTTGTTTGCTACAAATAAAAAATGGAACTTAGTACACTCTACTTGATTGAATTGGAATTCAAAGGAAAGAAGGCGTGGAGCTTAAATAACTCACTCAGAACACTTTTCAAAAGATTACGCGGTACGATTAGGTCGAATAAGCCCTTCTGGAATAAATATTCAGCCGCTTGTGAACCGTCGGGTACTGTTTTATTCAATGTTTGTTCAATTACTCTTTTACCCGCAAATGCAATGTAGGAGTTTGGTTCGGCAATAATAATATCTCCCAACATACCAAAACTGGCTGTTACCCCACCAGTAGTAGGAGATGTAAGGATTGATACATACAATAACTTTTTATTTGATTGATAATCATATAAAGCAGACGATATTTTAGCCATTTGCATTAGGCTCAAACTCCCTTCTTGCATGCGCGCTCCCCCCGAAGCGCACACTATAATAAGAGGTAGAAATTGATTGGTAGCGTACTCAATCAAGCGGGTGATTTTCTCCCCGACTACGGATCCCATACTACCCCCCATAAACTGAAAATCCATAACCCCAATTGCTACAGGAATACCATTTAGTTGACCTATGCCTGTTTGAACAGCCTCAGTTAATCCTGTCTTTCTTTGATAAGAATCAATCCGATCTTTATAAGGCTCCTCCTCCGAATGAAATCCAATGGGATCCAGAGAGACCATGTCTTCATCCATAGGGTCCCAAGTACCGGGATCGATCGAAACTTCGATTCTTTCTGAACTACTTATTTTCAAATGGTATCCACACTGTTCACAAATATTCATTTTTGATTGCAAAAATTTCTTATAATTTAATC